TATTCTTTTTGCCACTATAATTTTGAAAATGAACGTTTAAATGTCCTTCAAAAGTAAGTAAATAGATTCGAAACATATAAAATGCGGTTAATCCCGCTGTAAACCAAGCTATTATTGCGAAAATGGGTGAATACAACCAAGTATCATTAAGAATTTCATCTTTGGACCAAAAACAAGCAAGAGGCGGAATACCACAAAGAGAAAGTGTACCTAATAAAAAAGCAGTTTTGGTAATTGGGACATGCTTTGTTAAACCCCCCATAAAAACCATATTCTGACTTTTATTTGGAGAATATCCAACAAGAGTTTCCATTGAATGAATAACGGATCCAGATCCTAAAAATAATAATGCTTTCGAATAAGCATGAGTAATCAAATGAAATAAAGCACTTCGATAAGACCCCATACCTAGAGCTAACATCATATAACCCAATTGAGACATTGTGGAATAGGCTAAACCTCTCTTAATGTCTTTTTGAGCAAGGGCAAAAGTTGCTCCGAATAATATTGTTATTACTCCTACCAAAGAGATGAAATTCATTATATGAGGGATGACTATGAAAAGAGGAATAAGCCGAGCTACAAGAAAAATGCCCGCAGCTACCATAGTAGCAGCATGTATAAGAGCCGAAATAGGAGTAGGTCCCTCCATGGCATCCGGTAACCATACATGAAGGGGAAATTGTGCAGATTTAGCAACTGCACCGGCAAATAATAGAACGGCACAGAAAGTAACAAATAAAAAATTGACTTCATTATGATTATTAGAAATCAAGTTATTTAATATTTTGAATAAATCTCGAAATTCGAAACTCCCTGTTATCCAATAAAAACCTAAAATTCCTAATAATAAACCAAAATCCCCAACACGATTAGTTACAAATGCCTTTTGGCAAGCATTTGCAGCAACAGGCCGTGTGAACCAAAACCCTATTAATAGATATGAACACATTCCTACCAATTCCCAAAAAATATAAATTTGTATCAAATTAGAACTAGTAACTAATCCTAACATAGAAGTACTGAAAAAACTCATATAAGCAAAAAATCTCAAATATCCTTGATCATAAGACATATAATTATCACTAAAAATAAGAACCATAATTCCAATAGTAGTAATCAATATTGACATAATAGAAGTAAGCGGGTCGATCAAGTAACCGAATTCTAAAGAAAAATCATTATTGATGATCCAAGACCATACATATTGATAGATAGAACTGCCATTTATTTGCTGAATAGACAGATTGATCGAAAAAAGCATGACTATACTTAACAAAAAAACACTTTGAAAAGCCCACATACGGCGAAGACTTTTTGTTGCCGACGGAAAAAGAAGAAGTCCCGCCCCTATTAACATAGGAACTGGAAGTGGAAGGAAAGGAATTATCCACGCATATTGATATGTCTGTTCCATAAAAAGGTTTTTTATTCTTAATTTATTGTTTCCGATTTACCGGATCCTACCCCCTTTCAATAAAAAAAAGGGGGTCAATAAAAAAATCAAGAGATGTACTAACTTAAAGATATTTTTCGAATTTTATATATTATCTGGGTCTTTCCAAAATACTTTAAATATTAAAATAAAGAAGTTACAATTGGGCAAATGATATAACCAACTTGCTCATAAAAAGCGAATTTTGTTATTAACTAATATTTTTTTAACAAAACGTGTATCTTTTAACAAATTAATTACTTTAATTACTAGTTTGATTCGAATTTTAAAATGTAATTTGGAAGTATTCTTTACTCAAGTTTGACCAATTAATAGAAAATTAAAGTTTTAATTAGGCAATGGGTTTTTAAAGGGTTCTTAAATCCTTGGGTGTTGGGTGTATTTTATTCTGTATAAATATAAATGAAAGAAATGTATAAAAAAAAGGACAGAGCTCAAAAGGGAAGGTCTTTTTTAGGTTCTTTGTCTCACCAAATAAAATTTCTATAGTACAACAGCGGATTCTATAGTATAGATGTGAATCATAAAGAACACAAAATAAAGATACGAATCAATAAAACGAGTCTTTCTTACGAATATTCTATGTATATATATTCTATGTATATATATAAACTTTTGTTGAAAAAAAATTAAATTATATTTTTATAGTAAGATTTTGTACGATTTTTGCATATCTTTTATCTATATATATATTATCTAGAGAATAACTCGATAATAAATAGATTCGTTTTGACCAACAGATGTCTTTCACATCCAACTATAACAATGAGTAATCTCTTAATTTTTAAATGGCAGTTCCAAAAAAACGTACTTCTATTTCAAAAAAGCGTATTCGTAAAAATATTTGGAAAGGTAAGGGATATTGGGCAGCCTTAAAAGCGTTGTCATTAGGGAAATCTCTTTCTACCGGAAACTCAAAAAGTTTTTTTGTTCGACAAAAAAATAAGTCATAAAATAAAACATTGGAATAATCTGAATAGAAAAATAGGCCCATTTCATTCTTAATAGGAGATTAACAAACCTATTGTTTGTGGCTAGTCAATA